TTCTTCCTTCCTACAGCTGATAGGGCAAAATCGTTGTTTTGACGATCCCTATGTAGAAAGCCCTTTTTCTAGTAAATACTAGAAAATTTCATCTTTTTTCGTCTTTCTTTCTATAGTGGAGATAGTCGCACGTAATGACAGATCACGGCCATATTATTAAAAGCTTGCGGTAAGAAGGGGTTTCGTTCTAGTGCCCGGAAATAATATTCCAAAGCCTTTGTATGCTCTCCATTGCTTGTGTGTATAAGGCCGATGTTATATAGTATATAACTTCGATCATAGGGATCAATTTCTAGTCGCGTAGCTTCATAATAATTCTGCAAAGCTTCCGCATAATTTCCTTCGGATTGAGCCAACATCCGTTACGGTCGTTCATTCTATTCAAAAAATCTCCGTTCCAAAACCGTACATGAGGTTTTCATCTCATACGGCTCCTCCCTTCTGTACATAGTACTAAGCAAAAAATCTATCGAATGAAAATAGAATTAGTCCCATCTCATTATGGATCGAAAGGGGCTGGTATTTTTCCAAGAAATCTCTAGCCAACCTTCCCCCAAGAGGTTTTTCTTAACACCAATGAATTCTATTAATGCTAGAGGAAAACGATAGCTCCAGGAATTTCTTTGTTCTCAACGCCTTCTATTTAGAGGAATTAGCCACTTCAACGATCTTTGATGGTTATAAGGGTATCCAACGTACAAACCTGATGGTTATTTGCTATCCCAACCACTCTTCCCAATCCTGATACCGATCAGGAAAGGGTTAATTTCTAACAAAGTTTTTCTCTTGTTGATTCCTATTTCGAGGTGTAGTGCTTTTTTCCCTTATGCTGCCTATTGGTCCTAGTCGAGTAGGATTAGCCTGTACTGTAATACAGAACCTATCCTGTAGGTGTAACCTTTCGCTCAATACTCAAATCTACAATTGAAGCATCTAAGGCCACATCAATCGAGGATACACGACAGAAGGAATTGTTAGTTCACCTCACCTTCCCCAAGCGTGGGTTTCCTTTACTAATTTTGTTCTTTCTATGCGAACGCCCTCTCTTTCTCGTGAGACTGAGATGTGGGTAGGGCTAAAAAAAAAAAAGAGTCAAATCGCACCATCTCTATAATAAGTAAATGCCCTTTTTTCCCCTGAAGTTGTCGGAATTATTTGCAATAAAATATTGGCTACAATCGAGGAGGTCTTATCGATGAAATTTCCATTTATACGGGATCTAGGCATAATTCCCAATCCATTCTATATAGAATTCTTTTCATTCTATCACAAAATAACATAAAAACTTCTAAATCGCTCCATATGCTCTAAATGGATAAGAGAGGTCTGAATTTTCCACTCAGCTCAAATTGTCTCCTTTTCCTTCTATTTGTACAAGAAGAGATATGAAATATTTGAGTAAGATTTGATTTCATTCCACTTTCCTATTTCTCAACAACAACTTCTGTCATCAGCGTTCAAAGTCATTAATTATCCCATACCTTTTTTATTTAGATTGTATGGCGTAACATACCTTATGCAAATAGAATTCTAGGGTTCCTTAGTTCCTTTATTTTCTTATGGAATAATAAGGATTCTTCTATTCTCTTTTTATTTTGTTTTTGCAAAAAGAAAAACTTTTGAGGGGGCAGAATTCCTAGTAAAAAATAAAATAAAGAATCCTTACACTTAAATAAAAAAAAGAATTTTTCCAATAGAGCCCCGAAATCCGTGAACGATTGTGGCTGTACCTGTAGGAATACAAAAACTCGCTATTCACTCAGTTTATTTTACATAATAAGTTATGTAGGAGAGATGGCCGAGCGGTTCAAGGCGTAGCATTGGAACTGCTATGTAGACTTTTGTTTACCGAGGGTTCGAATCCCTCTCTTTCCGTTTCTCTTAATTCATCAACGTTACCGATCACACTGTATCAAATCAAATAACAATTTATTGGAACAATAATACCTTTATTTAATAGAATTCTCTAAAGTAAATTACTTTGGTATGTAAAATATAAAACAAAAAAGAAAAAAGATCCTAAGGTTAATCTATTTCTGCTAGCTGAATGGGAAAATAGGAATTAAGAGCCTTAGGTCAATTTAGTTCGGGGAAAGGGGAAGGGGAAAAAATTCTATGAACCCTTCCTTTTGCGTTAAGCTCAAGTCTGACGAGAGTAATATTCTACAACTAACAACTCATTTATTTTCAGACCGACCCACTTTCTATCTAGGATTTTTTGTACTAGTCCTTTATATTGCAATGTATCAACCGTCAAATGCTTTGGCAATTTGCCCGGATCGGATGAAGCAATAGAATTTTGAACCAGACGTTTTGATCTTTGGTTATCCTTAGTAGTAATAATATCTCGGGGTTTGCAACGAAAACTTGGTATATCAACTATACGACCATTAACTAAAATATGTCTATGATTAACTAATTGCCGGGCCCCAGGAATGGTTGAAGCCATACCCAATCGAAAAACAATATTATCCAAACGCATTTCAAGTAATTGTAGTAAAACTTGACCTGTTGACTTTTTTGCTTTTCCAGCAATATGTACATATCTAAGTAATTGTCGTTCTGTCAGACCATAATGAAAACGTAATTTCTGTTTTTCTTGAAGACGAATACGATATTGCTCTTTTTTCCCAGAATGGAATTTCTTTTTCAGATTATTTCCGGATTTAGGTGTTTTTCTAGTGAGTCCTGGTAAAGCTCCCAGACGGCGTATTTTTTTTAAACGAGGTCCTCGATAACGGGACATGAAGACTCCTTTTTTTATTGAAATTCTATTTTACACAATAAATTTCATTGTATTTACATTACAGAATACATCGAAATTAAAACTGAATTAAACTAAAGGATAAACATAGTAAAATCTACTAAAAGTACCACAAAAAATGGAATTTCATCAACATCTGGATTTTTTGTATATATATTATTTATTTTAATGTTTTGTATCTAGTAAAATTGTAAGATAGAACCACCTAATGGACTCTAGGTTCTCCATTTAATTCGGAGAAAAAAAAGAGATTCTTGTTCATGGAACATCAGTAGAGAAAAAAGCCGACTATCGGATTTGAACCGATGACCCTCGCATTACAAATGCGATGCTCTAACCTCTGAGCTAAGTGGGCTTACATAACAGAGATAGTGTAACAAATAGAAATATATATAGGAAATATGTAAAACGACAGATCTTAATTATTAATCTTAGTTATTAACTAGTTCGAAATTTGAAATTCTACTTAGAAAAAAAAAGAATGAATATCAAGCGTTATAGTATGATTTGGAATATCCTAAAAAGGGAAAGAAAGGGGTGGGGGAGAGAAAAACTTTTGGATATATTGATTCCGATTGAATTGAAAATATATCAACGGTAGAATCAATTCAATTCTGAATTGCAATAAGCGGGGTCTCTTGAATAGAGACGAGCTGCTAGACTACGTCGAATAATGAATTCGATGATTCAAAAAAAAACTAAGAGATATAGGAAATTACACAAAGAATACAAGTTTCAAAGAAAAAAAGGACAATGGGGATATGGCGAAATCGGTAGACGCTACGGACTTGATTGTATTGAGCCTTGGTATGGAAACCTGCTAAGTGGTAACTTCCAAATTCAGAGAAACCCCGGAATGAAAAATGGGCAATCCTGAGCCAAATCCCTTTTTTGAAAAAGCAAGTAGTTCTTCAAACTAGAACCCAAAGGAAAAGGATAGGTGCAGAGACTCAATGGAAGCTATTCTAACGAATCGAGGTGTAATTACGTTGTGTTGGTCGTGAAACTCCCTCTAAATTACTAAATTAGAGAAAGAAGGGCTTTATACATCTAATACACACGTATAGATACTGACATAGCAAACGATTAATCACAGAACCCATACCATAATGTAGTATAGGTTCTTTATTTATTTATTTATTTTTAGAATGAAATTAAGAAGATTTTGAAATGGAAAATTCTGAATTTTTTTATAATTAGTGTGAATCCATTCCACTCGAATATTGAGTAATCAAATCCTTCAATTCATTGTTTTTGAGATCTTTTAAAAAGAGGATTAATCAGACGAGGATAAAGAGAGAGTCCCATTCTACATGTCAATATCGACAACAATGAAATTTCTAGTAAAAGGAAAATCCGTCGACTTTATAAGTCGTGAGGGTTCAAGTCCCTCTATCCCCAAACCCTACTTTATTCCCTAACCACAGTATTTATCTTATCCTCTTTTCTCTTTTATCAATGGGTTCAAGATTCATTAGCTTTCTCATTATACTCTTTCACAAAGGAGTGCGAGGGGAACTCAATAGATCTTATGCTATTCATTAAATAGATTTCTTTTTTATTAGAGTATCCGCAAAAAAATCTCAATTATTAATTCAATTTATAAGTATTATTAAGTAAGCCGTCCACAATGCATAGGACTCTCCCCTTCATTTCCAAATTAGGAATGGAATACTTTATTAATTTTTTAGTCCCTTTAACTGACATAGATGCAAATACTCTACTAGGATGATGCACAAGAAAGGGTCAGGATAGCTCAGTTGGTAGAGCAGAGGACTGAAAATCCTCGTGTCACCAGTTCAAATCTGGTTCCTGGCACAGAAAAAAGGATCTACCGAATAGATATTGATACAAATACCTCGAGATGCGTTGGGGTACATATTTATTAATAATCTAGATAGTATACATATACACTAAGTATATAAATCTCTAGACACTTCTTTTAAAAAAAGTGTTAAAATCTCTGGTTCTTTTCTTTATAGTATAGAAGTAGGTGAGATTAGGACCCCTTTGCTTCGCTTCATTTTTGCATTTCTTATTAATTTTTTATTCTGCTATTACGAAGAATAGTTTTTTTTCTTGATACTTACTTTCCTAGTTGTTCTAAATAATGTGCGCGGTACAAAGTTCGTGGTAAGAACTTCTTTTAGTCATTGTATTTTTCTGTTCATACGAAGGAAATGAATATGTGATTTTCCAAATTGGAAAATTAAAATGAAGCTCTTTTTTGATCAGTCTATCTGGACCTTTTTGTATAATAGGAAGTAATTAGAATATACTAGGTATTTCGTTTCGTCTAGGAACAGAATAGCAAAATATTACGTGACTTGAATAAAATCGAGAGTTGTGTTGCATAAATTAGCATGAATTTATTATCATTCAATGGGCATCTTGTATTTCATAGAAATTAGGGGTTATATAATCCTTACGTAAGGGCCAGCCTATCCAACTTTCAGGCATTAAGATACGTTTAAGGCGCGGATGATTATCATAAGAAATTCCCACCATATCATAAGATTCGCGTTCTTGAAAATCAGCACTTCTCCAAACCCAGAAGACAGATGGGATTATAGGATTATCTTTTTGGGTAAAGACTTTTATGCATACTTCTTCTGGGTTATCTATACCATACTGTATTCTCGTAAGATGATACACGCTAGCTAAAGATCCACCGGGTGCTACGTCATAAGCACATTGGGAACGTAAATAATTGTAACCATATACATATAAAATGACCGCAATGGAATCCCAATCCCCTGTTTTTATTTGTAAAGTCTCTATTCCTCGATGATCGAAGCCCAAAGATCTATGAACGACCTCATGTTTGACTAGCCAATTAGATAACGACCCCTGCTGCATTGTCTTGATCTCCCCCCCCCTTTTTGTATAAATATTTCACATTTCAAATGTAAGTTTGAAAGATTGCACTGCTCTTTCTTTTTCTGCACAAAAGAACCCCTCTTAATTCACTAATTTGGAGGAAGATACTGGGCTTTTGGATTTGAAAAAAGTTTCAGAAGATATATCAAAAGTAGATGGTGATTGATAGAGCAATTCTTGCTCGTAAGTTCCGGTATGAGTACTGCGCCGAACATAAAGTTTGTGACTGGTAGTAAAACAGCGATTTTTCTTTTGACTTTGACATAGAGTTCGATCCTCAACAATTTCTCGCGATATCTTCTTACGAAGTTTTGTTAGGGCATCTATAACAGCCTCTGGTTTAGGTGGGCAACCCGGCAAGTAGACATCCACAGGAATTAACTTATCAACCCCTCGAACAGTACTATAGGAATCCGTACTGAACATTCCCCCTGTAATAGTACAGGCTCCCATAGCAATGACGTATTTTGGTTCAGGCATTTGCTCATATAATCGCACTAAAGAGGGAGCCATTTTCATTGTTACTGTACCGGCTGTTAAAATTAGGTCCGCTTGCCTAGGACTTGATCTTGGTACCAATCCATAACGATCAAAGTCGAATCTTGAGCCTATTAATGCAGCAAATTCAATGAAACAACAACTGGTACCATATAGAAGGGGCCATAAACTGGAGAGTCTTGACCAATTTGAAAGATCGTTTGGTGTAGTTGAAATAACGGAATTGGAACTTGTTTGGTCAAGTAACGGAAACTCAATCAAACTCATGACTGTCTCAATAGAATCTTTTCCTTCTTTTTTTTTTTTTTCTGAATATTCGGTTAAGACCATTCCAAGGCTCCTTTTCGCCATGCATAAACTAAACCAACAACTAGGATAAGCACGAAAATGAAAGCTTCGATAAAAACAGATACACCCAATACATCAAAACTCATTGCCCAAGGGTAGAGAAAGACCGTTTCCACATCAAAAACAACAAAAACTAGTGCAAACATGTAATAGCGTATTCGGAATTGTAACCAAGCACCCCCCATTGGTTCTATACCCGATTCGTAACTAGAAAGCTTCTCTGGTCCTTCACTACTCGGGGCTAAAATCCCTGAAATCCAAAATACCAAAATAGGAATAAGACTTGCTATTATTAGAAATGTCCAAAAAATATCATATTCGTGAAGCAGGAACATAAATGTACTCCCATTAATGTGGAATAGGCAGAACTGAAATTAGTCAATTCAGTTGGTATTGTCAATTTATCCATAATTTCTCTCTTTTCCTCGGTGAAACAAGAATCTCCTTTGCTCAAACCAAGGAGCGCTTACTTTAGCTTTTGTTTCTTTTGTGCCATGTCTTTCTTAAGGATTCATCCAATGGAATCCCCACTATCTTTTTTTTTTTGATTTCCATTCTATTTAGATATGGTATATACCTAATTCTTATACAAAGAAAACTCTTTTGCTTCACTTTGTCTCGTTTTCTCTAGAATCTCTAGAAAAAAGAATTGCTCTATCCTTTATTTAAGGATAGTCAGAGACTATTAAAAAAAAGAAAATACTTACTACTAATTCGATTCGCTCAAAGGGTTGAAGGAAGATAGTGCATCAAGGTATTCGCAAGGGCCAACTTGATCCTCTTCCCCAGGGATCCCAGATGAGGGAAGCCTAGGAGAGCCGCCGACTCCAACTATCGTCCATGTATGATCCATACTAGATCTGACCAATTGCCCATCCTACCTCCTCTACCTTTTTGACAGCCCATCTTTTTGTCTCAGTAGAGTCTTTCAGTGGCATGTTTCAGTCCTCTGTATGCAACCTAATGAGGAATAATACTAAAAAAAACTCTATTGCAGAATTATGAAACAGAATATCCTGTTTTATTATTTACTCTTTCTTTTTATTTTCTTTCGATTTTTTCTTTTTCTATTTAAAGTAGATCTATTTAGATAATGTCCATTTTTACATAATGTATATTATAGTAATATACTTCAAACAAAATAGGAATTCGCAAAATGGAGCAAATCGTTCCAGTCATTATAAGAAAGTCTAGGGACTTAGAGCATATCCTGTTTTATTTGAAGAAGGATGGAATTCAAATCAGATAAGGCATCTTTCCTTCTATTGATTTGATCAAATTCTTTTTTCTTTTCCTGTCTCTATGATTTTCGATAAATGAGCCTGTGGTAATGCCTTTCTCTCAATTCTAGGTCGCAAGCGGCCGTCGAGTCTATAAACAAGTTTTTTTTAATAAGGAAAAGAAAACTATACTAAAGGAAACACAGGATATCCATCCTAAAATCGAAAAAAAAAAAGACATATCTATTTAGTAGGGCTATACGGATTCGAACCGTAGACCTTCTCGGTAAAACAGATCAAACGGATTATTATCGAAATGATTCGAACTGTTTTAAAGACCCAACATGCATTTTTCTGCATTGGGCTCTTTCATCAACTGATGTAAAGATCAGTTAATCCGCCATAGTTTTTCTTTACGGAAAGATAATAAGATGGCTCCCTGTGCTCTGATTGATTTATTTGTATCATGATCTATCTAGGAGCAATACCAAAGTGTTTCAAAGGAGGATTACCTTGACTTAGGTCTGCCTCCGGCCTAAATTAAATCAACCTAAGTGAAATGGAGTCTCGATCGTTCCACTGCAAGAGTTGACTATGAGACTTCATACACCTTAAAGTTCATAGAACGAAAAGAAGTTTTTTGGAGGCCCTTATCCTCATTATGCCTAGCATTGAGTGGGCTGGATATTTACCTTATCAACTAGCAAATCAATAGACGTTCTATTTGATTAGGCACCAGAATTGGCACCCGAATCGGACTGAATCGACTGTTTGTCAGGCTACTGTTCTCCTATTCTCTCGAATCCATGAAGTAAGACATTGATTTTGCAATAAGGTCAATTATGTTCATTGCATAATAAATTCCCTTGAAAAGCATTGGCGCACGTGTAAGCGAGTTGCTCTACCGAACTGAGCTATAGCCCTTGTCAGAGATATCTTAACATATAGATAATTTCTTGTCAAGATGAATATTCTTGAATGCCATAGGATATCCCTTTGATCTATTTACTACATACCATACCAATAAAGGAGCGGAGCGGTATTGCTTATAAAAACGATTCGATCTATAATCGATCGAAGTAATATGGCTTCTTTTGTGATAATAAATTGCCTACTTAACTCAGTGGTTAGAGTACTGCTTTCATACGGCGGGAGTCATTGGTTCAAATCCAATAGTAGGTAGGTAGGTAGAAAAATTACTAGATAGCATTGGATTTACTTCGCTTCGCTATCTAATAACTTTTTCTACCCTTCTTTACTTTTTCTTTGTATCAACGAAACCTTTGGATTATCTTCAATTGGATGGGGGAATCCAATTGATAGCCTCTACTCGTATCCTAGCCCGTTTGAGAGCTAGCTTTGCTTCAACCAATTCTTTCGTACCCTCAGCTCTACTCAAGTTAGCTTCGGCTATTTCAAGTGCCTGTTGAGCTTCTTCTGGATCAATGTCACTACCCAGTTCTGCATCATTTCCTAAAATGATGATCTCATTGTTAACTATTCTTGCAAAACCACTCCACAAAACTGCCGTTAACCATTGGTCGTTGAGGAGGCGTATTCTCAAAGGACCCATATCTACAGCTGTGTTAATGGGGGCGTGGTTTGGTAATACACCAATTTGGCCACTATTAGTAGGTAAAATGATTTCTTTCACTTCACAATCCCAAATAATTCGTTTAGGAGTCAGTACATAAAGATTTAATTTCATTTCTTCAATTTGTTCTCCTCTTCTAAGTTTATAGCTTTCGTGCTAGCTTCATCGATGTTCCCCACCAAATAAAAAGCCTGTTCGGGTAGGCCATCTAATTCTCCTGAAAGGATTAGTTGAAACCCCCTAATTGTTTCTGCAAGACTAACATACTTTCCTGGAGAACCGGTAAAAACTTCTGCCACAAAGAACGGTTGTGATAAGAACCGCTCAATTTTTCGTGCTCTTGCTACAGTTAAACGATCCTCCTCCGATAATTCATCCAACCCAAGAATTGCAATAATGTCCTGAAGTTCCTTGTAACGTTGTAAAGTTTCTTTAACTCTTTGCGCAGTTTCATAATGGTCCTTGCCAACGATCCGGGGCTGTAACATAGTTGAGGTTGAATCTAAAGGGTCTACTGCGGGATAAATACCCTTGGAAGCTAATCCTCTGGAAAGTACGGTAGTAGCGTCCAAATGTGCAAATGTTGTGGCAGGAGCAGGGTCGGTCAAATCGTCCGCAGGTACATAAACAGCTTGGATCGAAGTTATCGATCCCTTGTTGGTAGAAGCAATTCTTTCTTGTAAGGAACCCATTTCTGTACTAAGGGTAGGTTGATAACCCACTGCAGAGGGCATTCTCCCTAATAAGGCGGATACCTCCGATCCTGCTTGAACAAAACGAAAGATATTATCGATGAATAAAAGCACGTCTTGCTTATTAACATCTCGGAAATATTCTGCCATAGTTAGGGCGGTTAACCCAACTCTCATACGAGCTCCCGGCGGTTCATTCATTTGTCCATAGACTAGAGCGACCTTTGATTCCTCAATATTTTTTTCATTAATTACTCCAGATTCCTTCATTTCCATATAAAGATCATTTCCTTCCCGAGTCCGTTCCCCTACTCCTCCAAATACGGATACGCCTCCATGAGCTTTAGCAATGTTATTGATTAATTCCATGATGAGTACTGTTTTACCTACTCCTGCCCCCCCAAAAAGTCCGATTTTTCCTCCACGCCGATAAGGAGCTAAAAGATCGACCACCTTAATACCTGTTTCAAAGATAGATAATTTCGTATCTAACTCAATAAAGGCAGGCGCAGATCTATGAATAGGGAATGTTGCACTAGTATCTACAGGACCCAAATTGTCAATAGGCTCCCCAAGAACGTTAAAAATTCGTCCGAGAGTAGCTCCACCGACCGGAACACTAAGAGGAGCTCCTGTGTCAATAACTTCCATTCCTCTCATCAACCCGTCTGTAGCACTCATAGCTACAGCTCTAACTCGATTATTTCCTAATAATTGTTGTACCTCACAAGTCACATTAATTTGCTTATCGGCAGTGTCCCGACTCTTGACTATCAAAGCGTTATAAATATAAGGCAACTTGCCGGGGGGAAAAGTGATATCCAGCACGGGTCCAATAATTTGATCAATACGTCCTGCATTTTTTTCTTCAATTGTGGAAACCCCGGGACGCGAAGTAGTAGGATTGGTTCTCATAATTATCACATAATTATAAAAAAAGGAATTTGTCGAAATTTTTATTTTTTTTTTTCTTGTTGAATAATGCCAAATCAAATAAAAAAATATCCAAAAATCAAAAAGTTAAAAGGAAATTAATTAGTTAATTCAATAAAAACGAAAAGGGGACTAGCACTTGATTTCGTTGCCTAAGCGAATCCCATTCACTCGTTTACTCATGGAATGAGTCCGGTGGAAAGTTCAATCAATCTTTTTTTTCATAGACATTTTTCCTTTTGTCAAGGATCTTTGCCTCTTCTACTTTCCTGTCTAGGACTTCGATATACAAAATATATACTACTGTGAAGCATAGATTGCTGTCAACAGAGAATTTTCTTAGTATTTAGGTATTTAGATTCAAAATATGAAAGGGGCTTATTAAGATAAGAACTTATAAAATTGTAAAATAAGGATTAAGGGATTAGTTTGGGTTGCGCTATATCTATCAAAGAGTATACAATAATGATGGATTTGGTGAATCAAATCTATGGTTTAATAATGAACCATGTTAACTTACCATAACAATAACTCAATTCCTATCGAATTCCTATAGTAGAATTCCTATAGGATAGAACGTACACAGGGTGTACGCATTATATATGAATGAAACATATTCATTAACGCAAGCATACTCCCTTTTTTATTTAATGAGTTGATATTAATTGAATATCTTTTTTTTTAGGATTTTTGCAAAGGTTTCATTTATGCTTAGTCCATATCGAGTAGACCCTGTCGTTGTGAGAATTCTTAATTCATGAGTTGTAGGGAGGGACTTATGTCACCACAAACAGAAACTAAAGCAGGTGTTGGATTTCAAGCTGGTGTTAAAGATTATAAATTGACTTACTACACCCCGGAATACGAAACCAAGGATACTGATATCTTGGCAGCATTCCGAGTAACTCCTCAGCCCGGGGTTCCGCCCGAAGAAGCAGGGGCTGCAGTAGCTGCGGAATCTTCTACTGGTACATGGACAACTGTTTGGACTGATGGACTTACCAGTCTTGATCGTTACAAAGGACGATGCTATCACATCGAACCCGTTCCTGGGGAAGACAGTCAATATATCTGTTATATAGCTTATCCATTAGATCTATTTGAAGAGGGTTCTGTTACTAACATGTTTACTTCCATTGTAGGTAACGTATTTGGTTTCAAAGCCCTACGTGCTCTACGTTTGGAGGATCTACGAATTCCTGCTGCTTATGCAAAAACTTTCCAGGGTCCGCCTCATGGTATCCAAGTTGAAAGGGATAAGTTGAACAAGTATGGTCGTCCTTTATTGGGATGTACTATTAAACCAAAATTAGGATTATCCGCAAAAAATTATGGTAGAGCATGTTATGAGTGTCTACGCGGTGGACTTGATTTTACCAAAGATGATGAAAACGTAAACTCACAACCATTTATGCGCTGGAGAGACCGTTTTGTCTTTTGTGCCGAAGCAATTTATAAAGCACAAGCCGAAACCGGAGAAATCAAGGGGCATTACTTGAATGCGACTGCGGGTACATGCGAAGAAATGATTAAGAGAGCTGTATTTGCGAGGGAATTAGGGGTTCCTATTATAATGCATGACTACATAACTGGAGGATTCACCGCAAATACTACTTTGGCTCATTATTGCCGCGACAACGGCCTACTGCTTCACATTCATCGAGCAATGCATGCAGTTATTGATAGACAGAAAAATCATGGTATGCATTTCCGTGTATTAGCTAAAGCATTGCGTATGTCTGGGGGAGATCATATCCACTCCGGTACAGTAGTAGGTAAGTTAGAAGGGGAACGCGAAATGACTTTAGGTTTTGTTGATTTATTGCGCGATGATTATATTGAAAAAGATCGTTCTCGCGGTATCTTTTTCACGCAGGACTGGGTATCCATGCCAGGTGTTATACCGGTGGCTTCGGGGGGTATTCATGTTTGGCATATGCCAGCTCTGACCGAAATCTTTGGAGATGATTCCGTATTACAATTTGGTGGAGGAACTTTAGGACATCCTTGGGGGAATGCACCAGGTGCAGCAGCTAATCGGGTGGCTTTAGAAGCCTGTGTACAAGCTCGTAACGAAGGGCGCGATCTTGCTCGTGAAGGTAATGAAATTATCCGAGCAGCTTGCAAATGGAGTCCTGAACTAGCCGCAGCTTGTGAAGTATGGAAAGCGATCACATTCGACTTCAAGCCGGTAGATACCATTGATGAAGAAGCGAAATAGGTAGAGAAAAAATGAGTTACGAAATGCAGTAATTCTTCTTTATTCTTCTAATTGATTGCAATTAAATTTGGCTCGATCTTTATAAAAGATAAAAGATCGAGCCAAATTTAAATATATCATGATACGATCATGAGACTTGCCAAATCGAGATTCTTCTATTCTATATATCTAGAGTATAGAAAGGTATAATACAATAAAAAAATACAAATAAAAAGAGAGTATTATCATATGATAATGGAATTAAATACGCAGTATTTACAGAAAAAAGTCTTCGTTTATTGGGAAAGAATCAATATACTTTTAATGTTGACTCGGGATTCACTAAGACAGAAATAAAGCATTGGGTCGAGCTATTTTTTGGTGTTAAGGTAGTAGCTGTGAATAGCCATCGACTACCCCGAAAGGGTAGAAGAATGGGACCTATTCTGGGACATACAATGCATTACAGACGTATGATCATTACCCTTCAACCTGGTTATTCTATTCCACTTCTAGATAGAGAAATTGAAATTAAAGGGTATTCTGAAAGAGGTATTTCTTTTATTTTCACAATTGCTTTCTTTTGAATCCAATTTCAAATTCGATTAGAAAGATAGAAAGGCCATGAGAATGGAAAAAGAAAAATCCAATTATCCATTCCATTCATTTTTTTAGAGATATAGAATACTTTTATAGAATACTTTAGTTAGTATTATTTATCTATAAAAAATCTTTATTTTGCAAACTCAAAAATACAATAGTCAATATTCTATATAATAGATATACTTAATTATATCATAAGAATCTTAAGATATATTTTGAATAGATAGAAATAGTAAATTGGAATTGAGACACCTATTCTATGACAGATTTAAACTTACCCGCTATTTTCGTGCCTTTAGTAGGCTTAGTGTTTCCGGCAATTGCAATGTCTTCTTTATTTCTTTATGTGCAGAAAAATAAGATTGTCTAGAACCGACGGGGCCAAATTTGCTCAATGTATTTCCAGGATTATAATATAAAAATTTTGTAGTGTAAGTAATATATTAATATGATAGGGTATGTAGCTCTTTATACACACAAATGAAAAACGTCTATGGATGCGAATATAGGCTATGAGCATAAATGTATACATACGGGTAGCCGGGTATAGCGAGTTTTTTTAAGTGAATCCTGGAATTTTTTTGAATAGAAAGTCCATGTATCTAACCAATTATTTCACAGGGGTACTAGCTGCTGAAGGCGATTTCAGAATCAAAAAAAGTAAAGTCAAAATCATTTAGCTTATTCTCTCAATTTCAATTAACCGCTGCTGGATTTAGTATATCTAATATGAATTGGCGATCAGAACACATATGGATAGAACTTCTAAAAGGTTCTCGAAAAAAAACTAATTTTTTCTGGGCCTGTATTCTTTTTCTAGGTTCATTAGGATTCTTAGCGGTTGGGACTTCTAGTTATCTTGGTAAGAATATGATATCTGTACTTCCATCTCAACAAATTCTATTTTTTCCACAGGGGGTCGTGATGTCTTTCTACGGAATCGCGGGACTATTCATTAGCTCTTATTTGTGGTGCACTATTTTGTGGAATGTAGGCAGTGGTTATGACCGATTTGATAGAAAAGAGGGAATAGTGTGCATTTTTCGTTGGGGATTCCCTGGAATAAAACGTCGCATCTTCCTTCGATTCCTTGTGCGGGATATCCAATCAATTAGAATTCAGGTTAAAGAGGGTCTTTATCCTCGTCGTATCCTTTATATGGAAATACGTGGGCAGGGGGTCATTCCCTTGACTCGTACTGATGAGAAGTTTTTTACTCCACGAGAAATTGAACAAAAAGCTGCCGAATTGGCCTATTTCTTGCACGTACCTATTGAAGTATTTTGAGTACCAATTGCAATTTTTTTAATTTTAATTGTAAGGGTATTTTCGAGTATTTATCTAAAGGAAGGAACAACCGAGGATAAGAGAAAATTGCTTCTAATTTGTTTTGTCCAAGTGAGATATATGGCCTAATATTCTTCCCTTTTCATATGAAAGAAAGGGCTTTTTTATTCTATTTCTCTATTCCACTCCATTTCCATCTAAGAAAGAACCCAATACAATGAAATTCCACTAGTATACAAAAAGAGAAATAGATACAAACACAAGGTCTCAAACTTTGTTATAGAATTTTTGCTTCAACAAAAAAAGAAATATCATATAGAGTCTGCGAATGAAGCGGATTCATTAACAACTCAATTTACATATCAAAAATGAAAAAAAAGAAAGCATTGCCTTCTTTCCTATATCTTGTATTTATCGTACTTTTGCCCTGGGGAGTCTCTTTCTCTTTTAACAAATGTCTGGAACTTTGGATTAAGAATTGGTGGAATACCAGACAACCTGAAACTCTCTTAACGAATATTCAAGAGAAAAAGATTCTAGAAGGATTCATAGAATTAGAAGAGCTTTTTCTCTTGGACGAAATGATAAAAGAGAAACCGAAGACACATGTACAAAAACCTCCTATAGGAATATACGAGGAAATAATACAATTGGCCAAAATAGATAATGAGGACCATCTCCATATCATTTTTCATTTCTCAACAAATATAATCTGTTTGGCTATTCTAAGTGGTTCTTTTTTTCTGGGTAAAGAGGAACTTGTTATTTGGAATTCTTGGATTCAGGAATTCTTCTATAACTTAAATGACTCAATAAAAGCTTTTTTTATTCTTTTAGTTACGGATTTTTTTGTTGGATTTCACTCCACCCGCGGTTGGGAACTACTAATTCGTTGGGTCTACAACGATCTTGGATGGGCTCCTAACGAGCTAATTTTCACTATTTTTGTTTGTAGTTTTCCTGTGATTCTAGACACGTGTTTAAAATTTTGGGTCTTTTTTTGTTTAAACCGCCTATCTCCTTCGCTTGTAGTCATTTATCATTCAATTAGTGAAGCATAATTGGCTTTCCTAATATTAATAAAATTAGCATTTTTTTCCTTTAGAAAGAAAGACCTTTTTCTTTTTAGCAAAATTCTTTCTATTTCTACCTGCTTAAGGTATTCATCATTCCAGTACAATTATTGCAGTAGAGTGGCAACAGACTCGTGTATAGGGAACTAGATTAACTTAGCTACCTATCTAATTTATTGTAGAAATTCCGGGATCCGCGATTGGACATGGAAAATAGAAAGAATTTTTCTTGGTTAAAGGAACAGATGATTCGATCGATTTCTGTATCGATCATGATATACGTAATAACTCGGACATCTACTTCAAATGCATATCCCATTTTTGCGCAGCAGGGTTATGAAAATCCGCGGGAAGCAACTGGACGAATTGTATGTGCCAACTGCCATTTAGCTAATAAGCCCGTGGATATTGAAGTTCCCCAAGCTGTGCTTCCTGATACTGTATTTGAAGCAGTTCTTCGAATCCCTTATGATATGCAGCTGAAACAAGTTCTTGCTAACGGGAAAAAGGGGGGGTTAAATGTGGGTGCTGTTCTTATTTTGCCTGAGGGATTCGAATTAGCACCGACTGAGCGTATTTCTCCTGAGTTGAAAGAAAAGATAGGAAATCTCTCTTTTCAGAGTTATCGTCCCAATAAAAAAAATATTCTTGTGATAGGCCCTGTTCCCGGTAAGAAATATAGTGAAATTGTCTTTCCCATTCTTTCCCCCGATCCCGCTACAAAAAAAGACGTCCATTTCTTAAAATATCCCATATATGTAGGGGGAAACCGAGGAAGGGGACAGATCTATCCCGATGGTAGCAAGAGTAACAATACAGTTTATAATGCTACGTCAACAGGTATAGTAAAAAAAATACTACGTAAAGAAAAGGGGGGGTATGAAATATCCATAGTTGATGCGTCGGATGGGCGCCAAGTGATTGATATTATACCTCCCGGGCCAGAACTTCTTGTTTCAGAGGGGGAATCAATCAAGCTTGATCAACCATTAACAAGCAATCCTAATGTGGGAGGGTTTGGTCAGGGGGATGCGGAAATAGTGCTTCAGGATCCATTACGCGTCCAAGGCCTTTTGTTCTTTTTCGCATCTGTTATTTTAGCACAAGTCTTTTTGGTTCTCAAAAAGAAACAGTTTGAAAAGGTTCAATTGTACGAAATGAATTTCTAGATCCCGGGATTTCTTACCATTAAGTTGGTAAAAAGTCTCGATTTCTGGAATTCCTTATTTCTATTTCATGCAAAAGAAGAGAATCCAAGGCAGAGGCGAGAACAATAAAAGGAACAAGTCCTTTTAGGAGGAATTGCAGGTCTTCGTAATCTTCTATTAGGCACAAGAAAAAGGCTTTTTTACCTTTTTCTTGTGTCAATTCTTCTTGTATCGAAGTAAGAATCCTTTTTCTTCTTATT